CAAAAAGGGATTGGGTTATTTTGGTAAATACATTCAACCAACTCCAATTCTTTTACCCATTAATATCTTAGAAGATTTCACAAAACCTTTATCACTTAGTTTTCGACTTTTCGGGAATATATTAGCTGATGAATTAGTAGTTGTTGTTCTTGTTTCTTTAGTACCTTCAGTGGTTCCTATACCTGTCATGTTCCTTGGATTATTTACAAGCGGTATTCAAGCTCTGATTTTTGCAACTTTAGCTGCGGCTTATATAGGAGAATCGATGGAGGGCCATCATTGACTTGTTTTTGATTTCGAAATAAGCTCTTTAACTTAGATAAAAGCAAAGTAATACTAATATTAGGACATTGTTTGTTTTTAAAAAAATTGTAATTGCATGAGCTTAAATCAATCAAATACTAAGATTGCTATGCAATGATTCGATCTAATGAATTCGTCTATTTTTCTAGAATAATGAAATGATAAAAAAAGGAATAAAGGAGGAAAAAACTCGATTCCTAAAAAATGGGTTGGTAGGAGAGCGTGTGTTGGCCTCGGTATCTCTAATTTAATGATTATAAGTCAACTCTTGGAACTTTTTCGAAGACGTATTCTAGAATCTGAGTGACTCTAAGATAGGAATAGTAGGTTTACATTATCTAAGGCGGACTTGTATATGTGATAATGGATTAGGGATATATGACCTAAGGATAGATCTAATTTGATTTATTGCTATAAATTGAGACGGGGATTTCAATAGAAGTACTTCCCTTTCGTCTGTGACTCTGAATGAATTGAATAAGAAACGAAATCAAGAAAAAGACCGAAGAATAAAAAGAACAATTCGGGACAAAGCAACGGACGAAGTAAAGTTGTGGGACTTCACATCAGAGTTCTGAGTTACTTCGCCTGGATCAATTTGAGTGATGGAATAATTTAGTTCTAATTCATTGGTTGCTTGTATCATTAACCATTTCTTTATTTTGGTGCGAGGAACTTATAATGAATCCACTGGTTTCTGCTGCTTCCGTTATTGCTGCTGGATTAGCCGTTGGACTTGCTTCTATTGGACCTGGAGTTGGTCAGGGTACTGCTGCAGGCCAAGCTGTAGAAGGTATTGCGAGACAACCCGAGGCGGAGGGAAAAATAAGAGGTACTTTATTGCTTAGTCTGGCTTTCATGGAAGCTTTAACAATTTATGGACTAGTTGTAGCATTAGCGCTTTTATTTGCAAATCCCTTTGTTTAATCTAATCCTAGAAATCTAAATAAAAATCCATATTTTTTATTCCCCTGTCCTTCCCGTCCAAAATTTAACTCCTACAATTCCTTATTAGTTAAGCTAATGCCCAATTTCCGGGAAGGACAGATTTTGGGTGGGGGTGTTCGCATATCACCTTGCTTTTTTCCTTCCCCTCCTTAGTCCAATAGAACTGAAATGTTTCAACAAACACGAGTTATTTCCCAAGTAACATAAGTCCTAGTATCGAATTATCATTCGTAGTCGAAATTGAAAAAGTCAAATCTAGTTCTACATAGAATAGATTTTTGACGCGGTTTAGCAATAAAATACAGGGGGGGCGAAGTGATACAAAAAGAACTCTGTTTGCCTTTTTTATTCTAGGGAGATCATATGAAAAACGTAACCAATTCTGTCGTTTATTTGGGTCACTGGTCATCCGGCGGGAGTTTCGGGTTTAATACCGATATTTTAGCAACAAATCCAATAAATCTAAGTGTAGTGCTTGGTGTATTGATCTTTTTTGGAAAGAGAGTGTGTGCGAGTTGTTTTTTTCAAAAAAGGGGCTGGATCGGACCAGCTGCACCTTTTTATTATAACTAGAAAAAAGTGCATAATCCCACGAATTACTTCTGAATAACTTAAGAAATCATATGGAAGAACCATAGCATTTCGTGAGTTTTTGGTAAATCTATTTTTATTCTCTATGAACCAATAAAGTAGGCCTAATAGCATGGTTAAAGCAAAACCGTTTGAAATCCGGCGCAGCATGGTACTCTTTCTACCACTATGTTAATGGTTTTTATTATAATTGGAATTTTTTTCGATATATAACACTCATGTCGATAAACTAATTTGAACCATTTATTGGAAAAATGGGTGTTTCACCCACTTTTTTTATCCAATGCTGACGTGATGGGATGACCTATGTATAAAATATGGTAAGAAGCTTTTTTGGATTTGAAAAAAAAGAAACAACTTTGCTGACAATTACATATACATATTTTTTCTGTGGTTAGAAGAGTCCTCCGAATATTCTGGTCTTGCATTAGCGATCTGGTTCAATATTTTGAGTTTCGAATATGAACAGAAAAAAGAGGATAGGCTCATTCCATTCAACAAAAAATATGGGATCATAAATAAGAAAGAGTTGGAATATTTGAGCGTGAGAGCCAAATGAATCGAAAGATTCATGTTTGGTTCGGGAAGGGATCGTGAAAGTTTTGAAATGAATGGAAAGAAAATCCACTTTCATTAAATGATTTATTAGATAATCGAA